GAATCGTAACCATAGAATACGACCCTAATCGAAATGCATACATTTGTCTCATACATTATGGGGATGGCGAGAAAAGATATATTTTACACCCCAGAGGGGCTATAATTGGAGATACCATTGTTTCTGGTACAGAAGTCCCTATATCAATGGGAAATGCCCTACCTTTGAGTGCGGTTTGAACTATTGATTTACGTAATTGGAAGTAACCAATTAGGTTTACGATGAAACCTAGAAATCAATCACTGATCCAATTTGAGTACCTCTATGGGATAGACCTCAACAGAAAACTGTTGAGTAACGGCAGCAAGTGATTGAGTTCAGTAGTTCCTCATAGAAAATTATTGACTCTAGAGATATGGTAATATGGAGAAGACAAAATTGTTTGAAGCACGCACAGAACCGGAAGCGCCCCTTGTTTCAAAGAGAGGAGGACGGGTTATTCACATTTAATTTGATGGTCAGAGGCGAATTGAAAGCTAAGCAGTGGTAATTATAAAGATCCCCCCGGGGAAAAATAGAGATGTCTCCTACGTTACCCGTAATATGTGGAAGTATCGACGTAATTTCATAGAGTCATTCGGTCTGAATGCTACATGAAGAACATAAGCCAGATGATGGAACGGGGAGACCTAGGATGTAGAAGATCATACATGAGTGATTCGGCAGATTTGGATTCCTATATATCCACTCATGTGGTACTTCATCATACGATTCATATAAGATAAAGATCCATCTGTCTAGATATCATCATATACATCTAGAAAGCCGTATGCTTTGGAAGAAGCTTGTACAGTTTGGGAAGGGGTTTTTAAAAGAAGAATCTACTTCAACCGATATGCCCTTAGGCACGGCCATACATAACATAGAAATCACGCTTGGAAAGGGTGGACAATTAGCTAGAGCGGCGGGCGCTGTAGCGAAGCTGATCGCAAAAGAGGGTAAATCAGCCACATTAAGATTACCATCCGGGGAGGTCCGTTTGATATCCAAAAACTGCTTAGCAACAGTCGGACAAGTGGGTAATGTTGGGGTGAATCAACAAAGTTTGGGTAGAGCCGGATCGAAGTGTTGGATAGGTAAGCGTCCTGTAGTAAGAGGAGTAGTTATGAACCCTGTAGACCATCCCCATGGAGGTGGGGAAGGGAAAGCCCCAATTGGTAGAAAAAAACCCACAACTCCTTGGGGTTATCCTGCGCTTGGAAGAAGAAGTCGGAAAAGGAAAAAATATAGTGATAGTTTTATTCTTCGTCGCCGTAAATAGGAATATTGAAAATAGCATTTTTTTAATTTGAAATAATGTGATGGGCGAACGACGGGAATTGAACCCGCGCGTGGTGGATTCACAATCCACTGCCTTGATCCACTTGGCTACATCCGCCCCTTATCTAGCTAAAGGATTTTCTCTTTTTTCCATTCATCATTATTGTATTTATTCTTACCTTCATACTTAGATCGAGATATTCTATTGGACATAGAATGCCAATCTTTAAAATGTAAAAAAAGGAGTAATCAGCTGTGGCACGTTCACTAAAAAAAAACCCTTTTGTAGCTAATCATTTATCAAGAAAAATTGAAAAACTCAACATGAGGGAGGAGAAAGAAATAATAGTAACTTGGTCTCGGGCATCTACCATTATACCCAAAATGATTGGCCATACAATCGCTATTCATAATGGAAAGGAACATTTACCTATTTATATAACAGATCGTATGGTAGGTCACAAATTGGGAGAATTCGCGCCTACTCTGACTTTCGCGAGACATGCGAGAAACGATAATAAATCTCGTCGTTAATTTGGAAAAAAATAGATACTTATCATTCATTGGCGGGAGATAACCTTATGATAAAGAAAAAGAACTCAAATTCGAGTGGAGAAGTAAAAGTTTTAGCTCAACATATATGTATGTCTGTTTTCAAAGCACAAAGAGTAATTGATCAGATTCGCGGGCGTTCTTATGAGGAAACACTTATGATATTGGAACTTATGCCTTATCGAGCATCTTATCCCATTTTTAAATTGGTTTATTCCGCAGCAGCAAACGCTGGTCATAATATGGGTTTGAACGAAACCGATTTATTCATTAGTAAAGCCGAAGTCAATGGAGGTCCTTTTGTGAAAAAATTAAGGCCTAGAGCTCGAGGACGTAGTTATCCAATAAAAAGACCCACTTGTCATATAACAATTGTATTAAAAGATAAATCAAAATTATCTTTCGATGAATTTAAGATTTAGATTCATATTTAGAAAAAAATAGATGGAAAGATAATATACTAAAAAATATGGGACAAAAAATAAATCCGCTTGGTTTCAGACTTGGTACAACCCAAAATCATCATTCCTTTTGGTTCGCACAACCAAAAAATTTTTCTGTAGGTCTACAAGAAGATGAGAAAATACGGAATTGTATCAAGAACTATGTACAAAAAAATAAGAGAATATCCTCAGGTTTCGAAGGAATTGGAATTGCGCGTATAGAAATTAAAAAAAGAATTGATTTAATCCAGGTCATAATACATATTGGATTCCCAAATTTATTAATAGAGGGCCGAACACGAGGAATCGAAGAATTGCAGATGAATGTACAAAAAGAATTTCGTTCTGTGAACCGAAGAATCAACATTGCTATCACACGAATAGAAAAACCTTATGGAGACCCCAATATTCTTGCAGAATATATGGCTTCTCAATTAAGAAATAGAGTTTCGTTTCGAAAGGCAATGAAAAGAGCCATTGAATTAACTGAACAAACAGATACAAAAGGAATTCAAATACAAATTGCAGGACGTATTGACGGAAAAGAAATTGCACGTGTCGAATGGATCAGAGAAGGTAGAGTTCCTCTACAAACAATTCGCGCTAAAATTGATCATTGTTCCTATACAATTCGAACTATCCATGGAGTACTAGGCCTCAAAATTTGGATATTTGTGGATGAAGAATAATAGACCTTTATTTATCTTGTCATTCTATCCAGTAATATAGTGAGAACAAAAAACTAGAAACTTTTTCTATTTTTATGTTAAATCAAACAAAAAGAAACAATTCTAATTCTATAAGGTTGAATAAAAAAGAAATTAACCTTTTTTTTTATATAATTGCTATGCTTAGTGTGTGACTCGTTAGTTTTTTCTTTAGAGTTTTTAGTAGGATCAAAAAAAGACTGACCCCTAGTATTAACTCAATAACTACAACTACTATATAAAAATAAATTAAAAACTAATAACTAACTTATTGCTTCATAAGATCCCAAAAACAGTCACTATATGACTGGATCAATCATATAATTGTAACAACTGAAATTGTTCCATAACAAACAAATCCGATTGTGGATTTGAAAAAAGGGATGCGGATAAATGGAAAGGTGATAGAAAGAGAGAACAAAAATATCAATGATATATAATTCCAATATGTATGGTCTATGAATTACCTCATATAAATAAAAGGCAGTGTAATAAAGCATTAATTTAATATTGTTTTAATATTGTTTAATATTGTATCGATTGATATATAAAAATGATATATAAATAATAAAGAGCTTCGGGTTAATAGAAACTGAGGAGATTGACTCAGGAACAGATTTTGTTGAGAGCTCCATTGCAGAGTTCGGGCCTAATCATTAATGGAGAAGCTATAGGAACGACGAAACCTGTGACTATATAGGATTCTATTTTAAAGAATCCAAATGATTGAGCAGGCGGGATGGCGGAATGAACCAAGAAAAAATTTTTTTACTCTGAGAGGTCGTGGATTGATCCTACGAATAAAGCAGGAAAAGGAAAGAGTCAATATTCGCCCGCGAAACCCTTATTTCTTAGTTATTGGATTCCAATATTGTCTTGATTCAATAATTTACTAAAAGAAAAGTAAAAAAAAAAATAAGGATCCGGTATAAAAAAGAAACATTATCTATATCTATAAATAGACAAATCTAACTGTATATACAGCTTCTTATCTAATATTCTTATCTAATAAATGAAATATAATATCAATAAATCCCATTACTTAGTTTAATGTATTAGTTATTAAATACATGTGCATCTGTAATATTATCGAATCCTTTCATTCGTGAGGAGCTGGATGAGAAGAAACTCTCATGTCCGGTTCTGTAGTAGAGGTGGGAAAAAACCATCAACTATAACCCCAAAAGAACCAGATTTCGTAAGCAACATAGAGGAAGAATGAAAGGAATATCTTGCCGGGGTAATCATATTTGTTTCGGCAGATATGCTCTTCAGGCACTTGAACCCGCTTGGATTACCGCTAGACAAATAGAAGCAGGACGAAGAGCAATGACACGATATGCACGTCGTGGTGGAAAAATATGGGTACGTGTTTTTCCCGATAAACCTATTACAGTAAGGCCCGCAGAAACACGTATGGGGTCGGGAAAGGGATCTCCCGAATATTGGGTATCTGTTGTTAAACCCGGGCGAATACTTTATGAAATGGGCGGAGTCTCAGAAACTGTAGCCAGAGCAGCAATTTCAATAGCTGCGTGCAAAATGCCTATAAAAACTCAATTTGTTATTTCAGGATAGGGATGTAGAACTAAATATAAAAAAGGGGATGAAAAAACAACCACGAGTTTCTTTATTTCTAGACAAATACTATTTCTTCTTTTTCCTCATTCTTTGCATTGAAATAATAAATTAAAATAAAAATGATATGATTCAACCTCAGACCCTTTTGAATGTAGCAGATAACAGCGGAGCTCGAGAATTAATGTGTATTCGAATCATAGGAGCTGGTAATCATAGATATGCTCATATTGGTGACGTTATTGTTGCTGTAATTAAAGAAGCAGTGCCCAATATGCCTCTAGAAAGATCAGAAGTAATAAGAGCTGTAATTGTACGTACATGTAAAGAACTCAAACGTGACAACGGTATGATAATACGATATGATGACAATGCAGCGGTTGTCATTGATCAAGAAGGAAATCCAAAAGGAACTCGAGTTTTTGGTGCGATTGCTCGGGAATTGAGACAGTTGAATTTTACTAAAATAGTTTCATTAGCTCCCGAGGTATTATAAAGACTCATAGTCATAGATCAAACTATGATATTGTTCTAGTAGGATATCTGAAATAAACCCAATTAATAGATTGTGTCTCACGCATATACTTTTAATAATTTAATAATTAATTTAATAATAAATTTCAAATTTCATTAAATAATGAATACTTTGAATCAAATAAAAAAACATGTTGATTATATCAAAATTAGGAAGCACCAATAATTATAATTCGTCATGGGCAGAGACGCTATTGCTGATATAATAACTTCTATAAGAAATGCTGACATGAGTAAAAATGGAACGGTTCGAATAGTATCCACAAATATCACCGAAAACATTGTTAAAATACTCCTACGAGAGGGTTTTATTGAAAATGTTCGGAAACATCAGGAAAGTAATAAAAATTTCTTGGTTTCAACCTTGCGCCATAGAAGAACTAGGAAAGGAATATATAGAACTATTTTAAAACGTATCAGTCGACCCGGTCTACGAATTTATTCCAACTATAAAAAAATTCCTAAGATTTTAGGTGGAATGGGAATTGTAATTCTTTCCACTTCTCGAGGCATAATGACAGATCGAGAAGCTAGACTAGAAAAAATTGGAGGAGAAATTTTGTGTTATATATGGTGATCCTCCTCCGGTATCCTAATCTTCTCTCTAACTTCCTATTTGTGAAATAGAGAGGAAAGGTGAGTTATATAACTCTTCCTCCATTAGTTGATACTTCAAAGAGGTTGCCTGGAATGAAAAAAAAAATGATTCATGAAGGTTTAATTACTGAATCATTTCCCAATGGTATGCTCTCCGAATCCGTTTATATTAATGAAGATCTAATTCTAGGTTCTATTTCGGGGAGGATCCGACGTTTGATACGAACACTGCCGGGGAATAGAATCAAAATCGAAATAAGGCAATATTATTCAAACCAGGGGACGTATAATTTATAGACTTCGGAACAAAGATTCGAACGATTAGATAGATTCTTTTTGAAAACATCCCTTTACATCAAAGATACAATTTGAAGCAAAAAAAAAACAAGAGACTTATTTTCTTCCAAGGAATAGATTCAAAATTAAAGTAAGGAGTGAGAAATATGAAAATAAGGGCTTCTGTTCGTAAAATTTGTGAAAATCGACTGATACGTAGGCGCGGACGAATTATAGTGATTTGTTCCAATCCGAGACATAAACAGAGACAAGGATAATCTTTCTAAAGTTTCTCAAAGAGGGGTTATGTAAAAATAAAAGATTTGTTTTAACATGAAATGGATATCTCCGTATCTTTCTATATATTTCTGATTCATATTTATGAGATGATAAAATATGGCAAAACCTATACAAAGAATTGGTTCGCGTAGGAATGGACGTATTAGTTTACGTAAGACTGGACGTAGAATACCAAAAGGAGTTATTCATGTTCAAGCCAGTTTCAACAATACCATTGTAACTGTTACAGATGTACGAGGTCGAGTGGTTTCTTGGGCCTCCGCCGGTACTTCTGGATTCAAAGGCACAAGAAGGGGGACACCCTATGCTGCGCAAGCAGCCGCTTTAGATGCTATTCGTACTGTAGTAGATCAGGGTATGCAACGAGCAGAAGTTATGATAAAAGGTCCCGGTCTCGGAAGAGACGCAGCATTACGGGCTATTCGTAGAAGTGGTATACTATTAAGTTTCGTACGTGATGTAACACCTATGCCACATAATGGATGTAGACCTCCCAAAAAAAGACGTGTGTAAAAAAAAGAATTAAATGGATTTCAAGAGAAATAAACGATTCAATGATCCGATCAAATAATAATATTAGTATGGTTCGAGAGGAAATAGCAGGATCCACTCGAACACTACAGTGGAAATGTGTTGAATCAAGAGTAGACAGTACGCGTCTTTATTATGGTCGTTTCATTCTGTCCCCGCTCATGAAAGGGCAAGCCGATACCATAGGTATTGCCATGCGAAGGGCTTTACTTGGAGAAATAGAAGGAACATGTATCACACGTGCTAAATCTGAGAAGGTGCCACATGAATATTCTACGATAGTAGGTATTGAGGAATCGGTACATGAAATTTTAATAAATTTGAAAGAAATTGTATTGAGAAGTAATCTGTATGGAGTTAGAGACGCATCCATTTGCGTTAGGGGTCCTAGATACGTAACCGCTCAAGATATCATCTCACCGCCTTCCGTGGAAATAGTTGACGCAACACAGCATATAGCTAACCTGACGGAACCAATTGATTTTCGTATTGGATTACAAATCAATAGAGATCGCGGATACCGTATAAACCCCACAAATAACTCTCAAAACAGAAGTTATCCTATAGATGCTGTATCCATGCCTGTTCGAAATGCGAATCATAGTATTCATTCTTATGGAAATGGAAATGAAAAACAAGAAATACTTTTTCTAGAAATATGGACGAATGGAAGTTTAACTCCTAAGGAAGCACTTTATGAAGCTTCTCGTAATTTGATTAATTTATTTATTCCTTTTCTGCATGCGGAGGAAAGGAGCATTCATTTCGAGGAAAATAAAAACAGGTTTACTCTACCTTCTTTTACCTTTCAAAATGGATTAACTAAGCTAAGGAAAAACAAAAAAGGAATTCCATTGAAATGTATTTTTATTGACCAATTAGAACTATCTCCTAGGACCTATAATTTTCTCAAAAAGTCCAATATACATACATTATTGGACCTTTTGAGTAACAGTCAGGAGGATCTTATGAGAATTGAATATTTTCGTACAGAAGATGTAAAACGGATATTGGACACTCTACAGAAATATTTCGCAATCAATTTACCTAAGAATAAGTTTTCATTTTAAAGAAATTATTTCATATTCTTTTTTATTATAAAAAAAAAACTTCATTTTTTATTTTTTATCTTCGACACGCAATCCGTATTTTCGCGAAATAGATCATAATAAAATTCATGTATCTAGGGAAGATTCACTTTAGAAGCGACTATTCCCTAGATACCTACATCGTGGTATTTCACAGTGGAATCAATTTGAAAAAGACCTAAAGTTAGAGATTTATCAATAGGTAATGTTGCTCCAATACCTAACCAAAGAGCTACTGCGGTACCGATCAAAAAGACTGTTGTAGCTACTGGACGACGAAATGGATTTTGGAATTTATTAACATTCTCCAAAAAGGGTACTGTTAATAATCCTGTTGGTACTGAAACCATTAAAAGAACACCCAATAATTTATTGGGTACTGTGCGGAGTATTTGAAATACAGGAAAAAAGTACCATTCGGGCAATATTTCCAAAGGAGTTGCAAATGGATCTGCCGGTTCACCAATCATTGATGGTTCTAGGACTGCTAAGCCGACATTACATGCAATAGTACCTAGAATTACTACCGGAAAAATATATAAAAGATCATTGGGCCATGCGGGTTCTCCATAATAATTATGCCCCATCCCTTTGGCCAATTTAGCTCTTAATACAGGATCATTCAAGTCAGGTTTCTTTGTTATTGGGATAGGTGAATTCTTATGGATCCATCCCCCGAAAGAACCGGACATGATAATTTTTCATCATCCGGCTCGAGCAAGATTCAAAAGAATTACAGAAATAGATTGATAGAAAATCTATATTTAATACATATCCACACATATAAAATAGAATGACTCTATGTAAGTAAGAAAGGATTTACTAGATCCCATTTCCGAAGTTGCACCTATTCATATTCAGTGCAAATAATTTAGTTCTTACAGATAAATGCTCAATATCCAAGTGGGCTTAAAAATTTGATCATAATCAAGGGCTTTTTGGACTGTCTCATGTCTTTTTGATTTGATTCGTTTTTTCCCCACAACATCTCGATTTTATTACATACAAAGTCTTTACTTGTTACTAATAAAGTCTAGCCTCTGTTCTTCCTTAGATCCCTTATTTCACTCCGATAGTATCATATTATAGATCGAGGTCGATGCAGAGGAAATGAATGCATTTCCATACTATAAATAAGTAAGTGGGATAGATAAAACATTGGATCGACATCACTTATTCTACAGGATCTTACGGAGCCTGTTCATGCATGACATAATTCGGGCATGACATAGAAAAGATTCTCCTCAAGCGAACCGGCCTATCCTATGCTACATAGGGGGATTTACGTGGTGGTTGGATGCGGAGACACGTTTGGTTGTGAATTCCAACGTGGCGGATAAAATAATATATCGGCATGGCCCAATCAATAGTTCAAGTCACACACTCCCATAATCCATCCATCCTCTCTTCGGAGAATCCACTTCAACTATTCTTATCAAATAAGAACTAAAATACTTCGGAGTTGAAGAAAAGTATCAAAAAACATGTCTTATTTTTTCAATAATACATATTTGTAGCAATGAAATACTATTGTTCCTTCCCGATACGATATATCAGAAATTACAAATATCTATGATCTGTTTTCTCTATACTCTATAAAATAAAGCTATAACTATAAAGGACCCGAAATACCTTGCTTACGTATCATTAGGAAGTGCATTAACATAAATACGGCAGTAAGAAGAGGCAATACAAAAGTGTGTAAACTATAAAAACGAGTCAAGGTAGATTGACCCACACTAGCACTTCCGCGTAATAACTCTACCAAAGGAGATCCTATTATAGGAATAGCGTCAGGCACGCCTGTCACAATTTTTACTGCCCAATAACCAATTTGGTCCCGAGGTAAGGAATAACCAGTAAAAGATGCAGTCAATACAGCCAGAACCACACCTGTAACCCAAGTTAATTCGCGAGGTTTTTTAAACCCACCTGTAAGATACACACGAAATACGTGCAGAATCATCATTAGAACCATCATACTTGCTGACCATCGATGAACTGATCGAATTAACCAACCAAAGTTGGCTTCAGTCATTATGTATTGAACAGAGGAAAAGGCCTCCGTAACAGTTGGACGATAGTAAAAAGTCATAGCAAAACCCGTAGCTACTTGTACTAAAAAACAAGTAAGCGTGATTCCTCCTAGACAATAAAATATGTTGACATGAGGAGGAACATATTTACTAGTTATATCATCTGCAATCGCTTGAATCTCGAGACGTTCCTCGAACCAATCATATACTTTATTGAGATAGGGAATCCGAGAGCACTCCCCCCCCCCCCCGAGAACCGTATATGAGAATTTCATCTCGTACGGCTCAAACAGAAACACACAAATACCGATTTCGACGGATATGCAATAGAAAGTTAAAAACTTCTTAGCTGCTCGATTCAATTTGTCCCAAAGATGGGAAGTCAAAAAAAATCCGAAATCTCTTCTTTGTGATGCTAATGCCAAAAATATCAAGTTAGCTCGTATACCTTTCTTTATATTGATCGTTCCAGGCCTCTTGAATCTTATTTTTGTTTGTGTTTGTTATTTAATTTGTTGTTTTTTGTGCGTAATGCGGGTCGACTTTTGTTTTACTGGTGATAGGAATTCCCTTGTTAAGACCCTATAAATCAATTAAAACCTCAGATTCATACAAGAACCACGATGATTTAATCCCAAGCTAAATAAAAGGGTTCTTTGAGTAAAAACCATTTGATCATCACTTATTCAATTTCAATGAGTGGATGTAATGACTCAACAAAATCTAGAGAAAGAAGTTGTTCTTTAGATAAAATTCATTTAATAAGTATAAAGAAATAAAAATTATTTAATTTAGGAAATACCCATCTGAAATTTTTTTTTTTAGTCCGGTTGCGAGGTCTAAATAATAGGTATGAATCATAGTTAGAATATTTCTTTTCTTCATTTTTTCTATAATATTCCGTGTTCCAGATATTAGAATAAATATCCGACGGGGTAGAATCATCTTCTAGAGATGACTTCATAGAGATGACAGGGCCGTTCTCTGTATTATCAATAGGATCAATTATAACAAGTCACACGCTCATATTCCGGAAATACCGAAAAAAGAAATACCACAGTCGAACTACCAAAAAGGTCTATAAATCCAAGTTTTAAATAAAAATATTTTTGATTGAAAAACTAGAGCTTCATAGTTCTTATGAACCTAACTCATTGAAATTCCATCCAGTAAAACGGAAGAATTATAAATTTCCAAAATAATAGATAGGAATATTGCAAATAGAGCCATTGCAACTCCCATAAGTGGTGTAGTCCCCCAGCCCGGAGCTACTTTACCATATTCCGAATTCAATGGTTTCAATAAACTCCCTACAGTAGTTTGTCTTGGCCTAGATCTAGAACTACCCTCAACGGTTTGTGTAGCCATAAATCCTATTTAATCATTGGTTGAGATCAGTTGACTTTGTATACTATTCCGTTGTAATTGTAAATAAATAAACGATCTTATCGTAGATCCATTGTGATCTTAAAATTTTCTAAAAATGGAAACAGCAACCCTAGTCGCCATCTTCATATCAGGTTTACTTGTAAGCTTTACGGGGTACGCCTTATATACCGCTTTTGGGCAACCCTCTCAACAACTAAGAGATCCATTCGAGGAACACGGGGACTAGACTCGTTGAAGTAATGAGCCTCCTGATATGGGGGCCCATTACTTCAGTTGATATAATGAAAAATTATTTCATTATTTTTTAGTCGGAACCTTAGGTGGTTCTCGAAAAAAGATAGCGAAAAAAATTATCCCTAAAGTCGAGACTAAAAGGAATGTATAAACCAATGCTTCCATAGATTCGATCGTGGTTTACAATTATAGCTTTCACATCTATTCGTTTGAGTGGGATCATTTACCATACCATAAAAAAAGAGGGGAAAGAATCAACGAAAAGAAGTTGATTCAAGTCTCTATTTTTTTCTCGGGTACCCGAGAAAAAAATATATATAGAGGATAAAGATGCCAGAGCAGTCTTGTATCAAACTACTTGTCTCTTTGTAGTTGGATCTCCAAGTTTTTGGAATGCTCCAAATTCCACTTGAGCATCCAAATCCGGATCAATACCAGCAAAAACATCTCTAAACAAGGTTCTAGCGCCATGCCAAATATGTCCAAAAAAGAAAAGCAAAGCAAACGAAGCATGCCCAAAAGTGAACCAACCCCTTGGACTACTACGAAAAACACCATCAGATTTCAAAGTAGCCCGGTCTAATTCAAAAATTTCACCTAATTGTGCGCGCCTAGCATATTTTTTCACAGTAGCAGGATCGCTATAATTGACTCCATTGAGTTCGCCACCATAGAACTCAACAGTTACACCTACTTGTTCAACACTATACTTTGATTCTGCCCTTCGAAAAGGAACATCTGCCCGAACAATTCCATCTCCATCTACTAAAACTACCGGGAATGTTTCAAAAAAAGTAGGCATACGACGTACAAAAAGCTCGCGCCCTTCTTTATCTCTAAAGACGGGATGTCCTAACCATCCAACAGCTATTCCATCCCCGCTATCCATTGAGCCCGCTCTGAATAATCCCCCTTTTGCCGGATTATTACCAATGTAATCATAAAAAGCTAATTTTTCAGGAATTTTAGACCAAGCTTCCGATAAACTTAGATTTTCAGCTAGTCCGGCACCAACTCTTCGATATATCTCTTGCTGGAAGTATCCCTGATCCCACTGATAACGAGTGGGACCAAATAACTCGATTGGGGTTGTTGCTGAACCATACCACATAGTTCCGGCAACAACAAAAGCTGCAAAAAAAACAGCAGCGATACTACTAGAAAGTACAGTTTCAATATTGCCCATACGTAATCCTTTGTAGAGACGTTGAGGCGGACGGACACTAAGATGGAATAGGCCTGCTAATATGCCCAGTGTACCTGCTGCAATATGATGAGAGGCGATTCCGCCGGGAACAAAAGGATCAAAACCTTCCGCGCCCCACGCTGGACTTACAGATTGTACTTTTCCAGTTAGTCCATAAGGATCAGACACCCATATTCCAGGACCATATAAGCCTGTTACATGAAATGCGCCAAAGCCAAAGCAAGCCACTCCTGAGAGAAATAAATGAATTCCAAAGATTTTGGGCAAATCCAAAGAAGGTTTTCCTGTACGTTCATCACAGAATATTTCTAAGTCCCAATACACCCAATGCCAGATGGCCGCCAAAAAACACAAGCCAGAAAACACAATATGTGCTCCTGCCACGCCTTCATAGCTCCAAATGCCCGAATTCGTTACAGTTCCTCCTGAAATACTCCAACCACCCCATGAATTGGTTATTCCTAAACGAGTCATGAAGGGTATAACGAACATACCTTGTCTCCACATTGGATCAAGAACGGGATCAGAGGGATCAAAAACCGCCAATTCGTATAGAGCCATCGAACCGGCCCAACCAGAAACTAGAGCCGTATGCATTATATGGACAGAAAGCAATCGGCCGGGATCATTCAATACGACAGTATGAACACGATACCAAGGCAAACCCATGGAAATACCCCCTTCTCAAAGAAAAATAGACACTATGTAACTTTATCGCATTGCAATAGACTTATACTATTTACCTAACCTTTTCAGCGAATTCTGTATGAGAAAAGGTTACTTTTTATTTTATTCCGTTGAAAATAACGGCTGAATTCTGTTCGTAAGAACAAAGAGAAGCAGATCTATTCTATACCCGATAAGTACCAATACGCAATGGGAGCATTAGTCCTGTTTTGGGGGAATGAATGTATGGATACTTTTTTATTATTCGAACGATCTATCTCTTCATTAATATTTTTATTTATTAATTCTGTCTTTCTCTAAAAACCTTCGAATTTGTGTTCGAATTTGTGTATTGTATAAAGTAAAAGTAGAATAAATAGAAAAAAAAATGATGAAGACAATAAACTCATTTTTACGTTTCCATATTAAAGTGAAGTATAGTACTTCAATTTTTTCTTTAATTTAATGCCCATTGGTGTTCCAAAAGTACCTTTTCGGAGTCCTGGAGAGGAAGATGCAGTTTGGGTTGACGTATAGTGCGACTTGTCAGACATATTGGGTCATATGGGATTTCCCCATTTTCTCCCCCGATCGAGATATCCTCTGTTTCGCCCAAGAAATATTGTATTGATTGAAGAATCAATCATGCGTAGCGTGAAGTTAAATTAGATTAATTTAGATTGAGGAGCAATATTCTTAATTAGAAGAATTTATGGTTAACTTGGGCTAAAAAAATGGAGTATCCAGGCTCTGCTCATAAAATACCAAATGGGTAATAGTAATATATGTAGAATTACCGCTTGTAGCTATGCATAGAAGATTCTTATATTTTATTTATTTAATTAGAGAGGCACTCTTAAACTGCCATGTCAACCATTATAATAAATACATCGAATCGTTTTTGGGAGGCATGAAACGAATTGCAAAAAAGTCGTAGCAAAAAGAAGTGGTACTGAGATCATTTGTCCTATATGTACAACTAGAATTCGGATAGATCTTTCCCCGGAGTAGAACATGAACCTAAAAGAATTCAAAGGGCCCATTCAGGAACAAGAAAATGACATCGTGATTTAAATCTCGACGAAACAATACATCAATGAGAGATTAATTAAATAAGTTCAGTAAATTCTTTTTTTTTTGGAAGGGGTCAAAACTCTTTTTTTTTTTAATGGAAGAAAAAACCCCTTCATTAGAAAAGCAGAAATCTCTAAAAAAAAAAGAGATAGGATTGGAATCGACACATTGATTCTTTATTTTCGCAATTTTTTTGAACCGTATGCATCCAAAGATGCGCGTACGGTTCAAAAGGGATATAATTTTGTCCTAATCAACCGACTTTATCGAGAAAGATTACTTTTTTTAGGTCAAGAAGTTGATAGCGAGATCTCAAATCAACTTGTTGGTCTCATGGTATATCTCAGTATAGAAGATGATACTAAGGATCTTTATTTGTTTATAAATTCCCCTGGCGGATGGGTAATACCAGGAATCGCTATTTATGATACTATGCAATTTGTTTCGCCCGATGTACATACAATATGCATGGGATTAGCCGCTTCAATGGGATCCTTCATTCTGGTCGGAGGAGAAATTACCAAACGTCTAGCATTCCCCCATGCTTGGCGCCAATGAGTTTTTATTTGAAAAAAAAAGAAGAAGAAGACTATGCCTTCGCCATATTGAATATGAATAATAGGTAATAATAGCATGGCACTTCGAGTTCGATATGAACAAACTATTATTGTTTTTCCTAACACTATATTTTTTATCGAGATAGTAGTATGAAAAAAGGTTATTTCCGACTTGATCTTCTATGTCGGGAGTACATTTCAGCGTCACAAACCGTTTTCTTCCACACCAGAAGCCTTTTTCTGATATTTCTCTTACGAAGAAAAGAGTACGAAAAAAAAAGATAATTTTTTCTTATTTGATCGTATCAAAAAGAAACTTTGGGATTGCTAAATCACAGACGAGATAAATATAGAATATAGAAAGCAACAGAACCATCATAGTATTTTTTTTTTTACATTACAATATGAATGAAAGGAAGGGTGGTAAATGGATCATTCAACAATCTAGATCGGATGGATTCCTTTTTTTTTTCTTCGATAGAATAGGGGGGGAAAAGGGAAATTCCATTGCAGAGCCGTATGCAATGCACAAAAGGTGCCTGTACGGTCCGTCGTTCAATTCTATTTTTTTTTTTCTTTTTTTTTTAGTCCTTACTTTAATCCAATTCTTCAAGATAGAAGAACCGTTCATGCATGATGTTAGATCAATATTATATTATCAGGGTTATGATTCACCAACCTGCTAGTTCTTTTTATGAGGCACAAGCAGGGGAATTTATCGAAGCGGAAGAACTACTCAGACTTCGCGAAACCCTCACAAAGGTTTATGTACAAAGAACAGGTAACCCTTTATGGGTTATATCCGAAGACATGGAGAGAGATGTTTTTATGTCAGCAACAGAAGCCCAAGCTCATGGCATTGTTGATCTTGTAGCGGTCGAAAATGAAACCACTGGGGATTTCGCCTAAATATATGATTCCCTCCATAATTTTATTTTTCCGTGATTTGATATTGAATGTAAATAATTCATAATCATCAATAAATCAGGTTAAGATCGATCTAAACCAACCTATTTTATTATATATATGTATGATATGCCGACAATTAAACAACTTATTAGAAACACAAGACAGCCAATACGAAATATCACGAAATCCCCCGCACTTAGGGGGTGCCCTCAACGACGGGGAACATGTACTCGGGTGTATGTGCGACTCGTTTAGATCATGAGTTCAAACAAAATAAATGCAGCAATTTTTCAAGTACCAATCACCAGTACCAAGGAATAAAGATAGATAGGATGGAAAAACGTTATTTACTATCTATAAAGCTAAAGATCCATCATCTACCTATATTTTTGTGTATGAAATTTATGGTTTCCATTGGTGCAAATCCAATCACCTCAGTTTGAGATGAGAAGTAATTCCCCATTGGTAGCAAATAGTTATCTATTAAGCGGAGGAAATAGTACTATAAGAAGCAAAAAGGTTATGTTCCTATTCTTGAAAGAACGGACTAACAAGGTCAGCTACCTAGCCAACTTTCATAATTAAATGCCGTCACTGTATGGATAACCCTTTTGTGAAAAGAACTATTACTGATTGGTAGAGCTAAACTAAGGAGTGTGAACTATACAAGTTCACAATAACATTTGGTTAAATGAAAGAAAAGGCTCCGGTGTATAGAGAGGACCTCACCGTTTACGAAGTAACCATAGAAACGATGGAACCCACTATTTTTTATTTCTTTTTTTTATCGCTAGAATTTATTCTTTCTGGGTAAAATAAAATACCCGGAAAGAATAAAAAATCGTGGTTGGGAAGGTCATAGTAGCAAAAGCCATTGGAATTTATATTTTATATATTGGAATAATCCGTTTTGGTATTAATTAACTAGAGGGGGATAAGAGGATGACTGAAAGAAAAGAAATCAATTAGTTATTCATTAAAGTTTAATTTGATTCAATGACCAGAGTTAGACGAGGATATATAGCTCGGAGACGTCGAACAAAAATTCGTTTATTTGCATCAACCTTTATAGGGGCCCATTCAAGACTTACCCGAACTGCTACTCAACAGAAAATGAGAGCTTTGGTTTCCTCTCATCGGGATAGGGGCAGACAAAAGAGGGACTTTCGTCGTTTGTGGATCACTCGAATAAATGCAGCAGCTCGTGAGAATATGGTATTCTATAGTTATAGTAAATTCATACACAATCTGTACAAGAAGCAATTGCTTCTTAATCGTAAAATACTTGCACAAATAGCTATATCAAATAAGAATTGTCTTTACATGATTTCCAATAAGATTAGCAAATAAAAGAGATTAAAAAGTCATATATCATATATATGAATAGCGAAAACAGAATAGAATTCCCCGGAGAATGGACTCCGGGAAGATAGAATAAAAATGCATTTAAGTAGTGGGAATGAACGAACATCTTTCAAAAAAAAAGATTTCTTCTTTCCCTATTTGTTGTTTCTTATAACACAACAATCAAATCTGGATTCGAGGTTTTTGAGCAAAACATCAATCTGAGCTTGAGTTCCGCTTGGAGTTTTGAATCAATAGGAAGAGTCTATCTATTTATTTCGGGTTCTAGGACCAGCAGTTCTAGGGATCGACTCAGCTCTCTCAAACTGTTTTTCATTATTAAGAAAAGGTAACAAAGATAAAATACGAGCTTGTTTTATAGCAATAGTAATTAATCGTTGTTGTTTCAAGGTCAATCTATTCACCCGTCTAGATAATATTTTTCCTTGTTCACTAATAAATCGACTAATTAAACTCATGTTTCTATAATCAATTTGATCCCCCGATTCAATTGGGGGAAAACGCCTACGAAAAGATCGCTTGGATTTGCGAAAAGATTGCTTGGATTTATCCATGGTTTATTCCTTATCTCTAAATTTCTATTTCTTTATTCATTTCAGATCTGACCAAAATGGGTTTTCTTTTTTTATTTGTATATTATATATTTATATACATATATATGTTAAGTTTTTCTTTTTCCTGCTCCTTTGAAAAATAATACACTACATATGTTCCATTCGATCTATTTCTTTATTTCCCCATGAATCGTATGCTTGTGACAATAACGACAAAACTTTCTCAAGTCTAATCGACTGGGTGTATTGTGTCGATTCTTTTGAGTAATATATCTAGAAATGCCCGGCAATTTATTATTGACACCATTTTGGGCACAACTGGTACACTCCAAAATAACTCTAACTCGGACATCTTTACCCTTAGCCATGAACCTCCTTTAAATTTTTGTTCGACTTAATTCTTCTATTTTGACCCGAATCTAAATCTAAGAAGACGAAAAGAACAAAAAAGAAAAAAAAAAATATATAAATATAAATAGAAGTTACTAACCAGGTAATTCCAATTAATACTAATAGAAATTAATAGAATATAATAATATTATGTAAGTAATACAATTTTTTCTAATTATCAATTATTCTTTCCAGTATTTTATTTAAGTATCCTTTTTTCTATGCTACGATTCGTGGAATTTTTTACCCTATACGGAAACCTCTTTTCCATTTCTGTTCTCCAAAATAAAATAGGATCTTAAACTATAATTAAAAAAAAGGGAATGACAAAGCATCGGGGAATAAACGATTAATTTCTATCAATAGACCTGCTAAAGACCCAAACCATAGAGTAGTTAGCACGGGTGCTGTGGAGAGATATGTTTTTATATCCCGCATTGAAAATCCTCCTTCTTTATTGTAATACATATATGGTCAGATGCTGTAGTTCAAGATCATTTATCTTTTTTGTACGGAATTCCTAACAAAAATAAATATCTACAATGAGCAGTAGATGAGGTTTTCCTATCCCTGTGCCTAAAAAAGAAAGGGGCACCCCCTTTCTTTTTTCTTAAGCATTATAATAAATATTCATTCTTTTTTTATATGTTAGGTTTCAGATGTATATAATTTTTTTATTATTTATTATATGAAACCAAAAAGAAGAAATGACAAGAAAATTGTATATGGATACAGAAAAAAATAACGATGTGGAAAACAAGACATGGATTTTGTACAATGACATTGTACAACAATTTTAAAAGGGATGTAGCGCAGCTTGGTAGCGCGTTTGTTTTGGGTACAAAATGTCACGGGTTCAAATCCTGTCATCCCTACCTATTACTTCTCCTAGGGGTCAGTAACGAAGGATTAATTGAGTGAGATCAATTAAATAAAAATGAAATCAAATAAGGCATTCATTATCTTTCATTTTTTACATGCATTGGTATGCAAGACTGGGGTACAAAAAAAAATACTTTTCTTTACAATCGTAGTTCTTGTCATAAGAAAGCGCTCTTAGTTCAGTTCGGTAGAACGCGGGTCTCCAAAACCCGATGTCGTAGGTTCAAATCCTACAGAGCGTGATTCCATTTATTTTATTTCGAATCATAATAAAAAAAACTTAACAAAACACGGTTGAATTGCAACTTGAATTTGACCTCCTCTTTGCAGGAGGTCAATCGAGAAAAAATGCTATTCAATCAAAGATCCAACTGATCACCGCGTCTGTATTGTAAATACGCAGTTACAAATAATCCCGCTAAAGTAATAGGAATTAGACCTAAGACGATTCCAAATAGAGAAACTTCAATCATTTCAATTTGTTTGAGGAGATAAAAAGAAAGGTATGATCTATCCCTAAATATTAATCTGAAAAATCCGTGAATCTCAATGACCAAGAGTTACCAATATAGACCAAGAATTAACAATTGACATGGGAAGTTACCGTAGAATACCTGAAGGAAAAATCTTTATTTTTATTAATTTGTTCATTCAATTCATTTCAAATAAGTCGTATCTTGTTCAATCCAATCAATAGAGCTGGAGTTATAGTTGAAGCAGCCAATAAAAAACCGAAATAACTAGTTATAGTAGGCATGAAAGAGCTAAATTAGATATCTTCTTTTGCTACATATGTTGATAAAACACTTACCTAAGTTTCCATTTTTTCAGATATGACGGTAAGAAAAAATCAATTGACAAGAATAGTTCT